ATACTTGATTTATAGAATACATAGTTCTATAAAAGACTGTAAGTTGTTTTCTCAAAATCGGGTTCTGTTTGGGTTCTGGGTAGCGGCCCAAACAGATATACCAATAGGGATGAGGTAAGGCTTACTTATTAATTCCAGAACTACGAAAGTAAGAGGTCAGAAATCTTGGTATCCAAAGGTTCCTAAAGGACATTCCATTTTTGCTCCTAGGATTGAAGAAAAGATTATACGAAAGACTATCAAGACTTCCTAATTATCTTACACTACCTACACTAACGTAGGGTCTACTGACTCTGTCTGGAATTAGATTGGATAGACTGATGGGAAATCAATTTAGGAGTTGTGGAAAGGACTGAAGATACTTTGTATCCATACTTACGAGAGACTCCGAGTACTCAAACATTCAATCAGGATGGTTGGTCGGCTCTTATCTTATAGAATAACAGAGTCAAAGTAAAAAAAAAAAAAAAAGATTTCTTTGGTCGTGTAAGGAGATTACAAAAAAAATGTATGTAATAATGGTAGTGATGTCTCCCCATTCTTTCACAGAAAGAAAGACAGTAAGGCTTAGATCAAATAGGAAATGTAGGTATCCAATAGATAGTTATCTATCTTGATGGTATATTTTTTTTTTATTTTTGCTTATGAAAGAAAGGTAACAAAACAAACAATAGGTCTTACTATTCCCACATGTTCCATTAGGAGCATTACTTTGCAATTTGCAAGGAAAAGGTGTGTGTATCATATTTTTACTTAATACTTCCCAATTCTACCAGAAATCCTATAAAGAATCTGTTACGAGTGGATTCATTGAATTGGTTCATCAATAGCCTTAAGTCAGAATCCTATTTTGACTCTGCGCCATTGATTCTACTATGATTATTGATCAATAATGGAATAATTCCTTCATAGAAATAGGAGATATAATTCACATGGATATAGTAAGTCTCGCTTGGGCTGCTTTAATGGTAGTCTTTACATTTTCCCTTTCACTCGTAGTATGGGGAAGGAGTGGACTCTAGGTATATTAATAATTGATTGAGTAATCGATTGAGTAATCGATTGAGTAATCGATTGAGTAATCGAATTGTATCAATTGTTTAATTGATCATTTTGCATTGATCGTTTTTCGAAGCTTTATTTTTAAAAAGCTTGTCTCTCTTTCAAAATTATACTGGAAAGACAATAATGAATAATAACCATTCGATCAAACAACGAATGATTCCTATAGTTTAGTTGTATTTCAAAACTCAAATCTACGCATGATAGGAAATTTTTTCCAACCGAATTCCTCCTAAATATTCTGTTTGGATAAACCTGTTCTTACCAGAATTATGGATATTACAACGAGAAAAAACCAATCCCTAGTTTTTTCTTTATTTGTTTCTCTCTTTCTTTACTTTCACTGTTCTAAGAACAAATCGTTCTGCTATTAGATTACGACGATACTTACTTTCTACTGGAAGTGACTAGTGGTTGTCCAAAGAGGTTCTACACATAATAAAATTAGATCTTTCTTCCGCTGAGTGATCCACCACATATCATACATTTAACATTTTAGACTCCTAGAGATTTTTTTATGCTTTTTTGACTCATGTCATGTTTAAGCATGAAAAATGGTCCGAGTCCCCTTTACTAATCTACTTCCTTTCAAAATCTGAAGAAGTTACCATAGAACTTCGTAAATGATCTGTTAATGGCTCAATCAATGACTTCTTGGGATGGGAAATCAAAAAAATTCCTTGGTTTTGTTTTCTTTTGCTATAGTATAGGAATATACTATTCTTCCTCTATTGATTCTTTTGATGGATCCCGGAACCTATATATAAAATTATAAGAAACCTAGGAATTAGAAGAATTGGCCTTCGATTATTTTGGGTTGATCGAAATCGAGTGGATGTAGCGAAAAAAAGAAATAGAATTAGACTGCTATTTCGATGTACTAGTCTACTATTTAGATTAGATGTACATCTAATACATCATATACATACATATTGTAAATTGATCTATATAAACCCTCCATTTAGATAAAGTCTATATCTGTATACAATACAACTTTATATGATAATATCATTGTATACAATATTAGATAATATAAAATACTCTAAAGTGTGGTAGAAAGGACTATATATAGTCCTTTCTACCACACTTTATGATTCCAACCAGATCATTTCATTTAAGACTTGGAATTTTCTTTTAATCCCTTTCTTTCATTTCTTCAATCATTGAAAAAAGGATTGATAAGAACTAATAATTCAGATTCAAATTAATCATTTTGACTGACTGTTTTTACGTAGATAATAAGTAAAAAAGCAGTAGGAACTAGAATGAACAGTGCAGTAGCAATAAATGCGAGAATATTGACTTCCATAATTTCATTATTTATTTATTTTTTTCTTCGCAATAACTCGGGATGTAATCCCATAGAGATGAGAAATTTAACTCCTGTAAATTCATTGGGATGAATTGATCCTGATGATACTGAATAGGATCAATATTATGAATAACAATATCTGATCTATCAAATCGATTCATCGTCGAGAATTGAATAGTATAACATGGGAAGATCCTTTATCCATACTAATTACGAAATGGGATTTTTTATTGGATCAGGAATCCCATTGGATTTTTCATCCTCTTCCACTTTTTCTTTTCTATAACCTACTGTCTTCCTTATCTTATACAACTCTCCTTCCTGTGTATTATACTTACAATTATGAGGTATTATATGACCGGTATTCTATGGGTCACACACAGACCCAAACGAGGTGAGATGGAAAAAAAGGGATTAAATAAAAAAGATCAAATATTCCAACAAATTTACTGAAAAGGGTCCTTGCTCGGTCTTTTCTTTTATTTTATTAGTATCCTCTTTCTTGTATTTATTTGTACTGGAATGCATACATCAAAAATGATGTCTGCAATTTGAATGAGAATGAGATAGATTGTTTACAATTAGTCATTGAGGATACACAAACAAAGTCAGAACTAGAAAAGGTGTGGTTTAACCTGAAAAGTACTCTGTCGGGGTAATTATGTTAAGTTCATTGTCCATCGTACAATAAACGAATACCATTTTTGTATGTACTCCCGGTAAAATAGGATCACTCTACTCCATTTCATTGATCAAGAACAATCGAAAAAGAAAGTAAGACGAGGATGGTATCTCTAAAAATACTGAATATAGTAATACCACCAATTGTACTAATGTACATATGATATGTCTCTCCTTTATCAATCGGGAGTAGTGGAAAGATTTGAAATTCCCGTATCCATATTTGTGTGATGATAAATGCGAAATAAAAAACAAAAGAAATAAGGATCCCCACTGGGGATTAGATCTTGCTTCCTGTCCCCCTTTTCCGTGAAAAGAGAGAGATAAATTGATAAATTCACCGGATCCTAGTTCGGGACTGACGGGGCTCGAACCCGCAGCTTCCGCCTTGACAGGGCGGTGCTCTGACCAATTGAACTACAATCCCAGCGAAGTGTATGGCATACATATTCTTAATCTTACATATTCTTAATGTAATCATAAGAACATTCTAGTCCTAGTCGTCGTATTGTAAGAAAGACAGGAATGATATACTGATATCATATCCACATATAATATGGGCTATAGTGAGAGTGACACAGATTACTAGTAACCAATAATTATTTTACGGCCAAAAGTGGATAATCAATCAGAAAAAAGAACTAAACTTTTTTGTTTGCTTTTCATGATACTTTACTTAATTAAGTAAAGTATCATGAATTAGATCCTTAGAAAGATCAGAAAGAGAAAAATAGGGATAGAGAAAAAAAATTGATTCTTTCTCTTTATTTCTACGGATTAGGCATTTCCATTTATGGAAGACAAATTGGTTATATCATATTCATGGAGCGGTGAATTATTGGGCCGAGCTGGATTTGAACCAGCGTAGACATATTGCCAACGAATTTACAGTCCGTCCCCATTAACCACTCGGGCATCGACCCAGGAAGAATTCATTCTAGGCTTATCGATAATCTATGATCAACTTCCTTTCATAGTACCCTACCCCCAGGGGAAGTCGAATCCCCGCTGCCTCCTTGAAAGAGAGATGTCCTGAACCACTAGACGATAGGGGCATATACGCCCGACCATCATCATACTATGATAATAGTATGAGCAGTTTTTTGGAATTGTCAATATAGTCTAATGGTATGACTAGATCCAAAAAATCTTTCCTACTTTCTTTTATGTTATGATTTTTTAGAATTTTTTTCAAAAATTCAAAATAATAATCTTATTTTGGAGTAAATCCAATTTATTGTTCCTGAATGAACTCCTATGCATATACGTATATATTATGTACATATAGTACATATATACATATATGCAGTAGACTCATAATGAAAAAAAAAAATGGCTAATTCATGAATTGAATAAAACGGCCCTTTTAACTCAGTGGTAGAGTAACGCCATGGTAAGGCGTAAGTCATCGGTTCAAATCTGATAAAGGGCTTTTTTTTCCACTAAACTCAAGTTTTAGCCTTCGTTTTTCAGCGGAAAATATCTCTATTATTTTTTCTAAAAAGAAAAGGATAACCACCATTATAACGAATTCTTATTATTCTGACTTTGAGTTAGGAAGTTGAACATTTATTGATTAGCAAAATGAATAATTGCACGTATTAGGAGTAGTCCACCTGTAGTGACATAGTAGTCCTCCTCATGTCTCATTATTCACAAATTTTTTGTCCTGGGACATAACAGAAATATTCTATAATACTCTATATATACAATTCCTATTATTAATCGACAAACCAAGGTGTTCTTATTTCTCCAATGTTCTTATAACACCCACTATCAAATTCTAAATAAAGAAAAAGTAAGTGGACCTGACCCATTGAATGATGACTATATCAGCTATTCTGATATTTAAATTCGATATAGATTAAATTGTATAAGCAGATTTATTTTTATTTACTTAGACCACGCAAAGCAAGAATTTGTCAATATTTACGATTTAATCTTC